TTGATTTTTATTTTCGTTCTCACATCTGTATTGATAGTAACTTTTTAAGCGATAGTAATAATTCCAATGAAAGTTACATTTATAATTTCATTTGTAGTGAAAGTGGAAAGATTCGTGAAAGCAAAAATTACAAGATAAGAACTAATAGGAATCGTAGTAATTTAATAAGTTCTAAGGATTTCGATATAACTAAAAACTACAATAAATTGTGGATTCAATGCGACAATTGTTATGGATTAATGTATAAGAAAGTCAAAATGAATGTTTGTGAACAATGTGGACATTATTTGAAAATGAGTAGTTCAGAGAGAATCGAGCTTTCGATTGATCCGGGTACTTGGAATCCTATGGATGAAGACATGGTCTCTGCGGATCCCATTAAATTTCATTCGAAGGAGGAACCTTATAAAAATCGTATTGACTCTGCTCAAAAAACTACAGGATTGACTGACGCTGTTCAAACAGGTACAGGTCAACTAAACGGTATTCCGGTAGCCCTTGGGGTTATGGATTTTCAGTTTATGGGGGGTAGTATGGGATCCGTAGTAGGCGAAAAAATAACTCGTTTGATCGAGTATGCTACCAATCAATGTTTACCTCTTATTTTAGTGTGTTCTTCCGGAGGAGCACGAATGCAAGAAGGGAGTTTAAGTTTGATGCAAATGGCTAAAATTTCTTCGGTTTTATGTGATTATCAATCAAGTAAAAAGTTATTCTATATATCAATTCTTACATCTCCTACAACCGGTGGGGTGACAGCTAGTTTTGGTATGTTGGGGGATATCATTATTGCCGAACCCTATGCCTATATTGCATTTGCGGGAAAAAGAGTAATTGAACAAACATTGAAAAAAGCCGTGCCTGAAGGTTCACAAGCGGCTGAATCTTTATTACGTAAGGGCTTATTGGATGCAATTGTACCACGTAATCTTTTAAAAGGTGTTCTGAGCGAGTTATTTCAGCTCCATGCTTTTTTTCCTTTGAACAAAAATGAAATCAAATAGAACGGTTAGTTTATCAGAATTAAACGAAAACCCTGAAAAATGAATTTTTCTTTCGAATCTTTTTTTTTATCGATATTCTTGTTTACTACTCAGTAAACCTCTATCAACAAGATAAAAAGTGAATTTTTGCTTTGGGGAAGTTCAAATTAGACTAGACAAATAAAAAAAGTTTATTTTCCTCCCTTGCTTACATATGTATAGATAATTCAAATAGAGAGATATACAGATCTATAGAGAGTCTTCCATCTTTTTGCATTTCCCGAAAATTCCCTGTTGTTGGATCAGATTCTAATCAATTTTTTAGAAGTTTGTAATGGAATAAAATTTTTTCTTTATTAATGACTATTATAAGACAAAAAGAATAATAAATCTAACAAGGGGATTATGATACATCTATTTTTTTTTGAAAGATTAATAAGTCCATTTATTTAGTTTGGCGTTTGTTGTACCTATTTTTTTATTCTATTTCTATTAGGTTCTATTCTATATATTTCTATTAGGTTCTATTCTATATATTTCTATTAGGTTCTATATTAGTATTAGATATATATTTACTTAAAGATACTTAGTATAATTATATAATATAATTAATAGAAATAATAAAAATACAAGATATTATAAGATATCTTTAGAATTAAGAATATAACAATAACAGGTACAAATATTAAATTGAGGTACCCATTTTATGACAACTTTCAATAACTTACCCTCTATTTTTGTGCCTTTAGTAGGCCTAGTCTTTCCGGCAATTGCAATGGCTTCTTTATTTCTTCATATTCAAAAAAATAAGATTTTTTAGATCGGCTGAGACCTAATCGTATCACTCCCTTTTTGATTTTATAAACTTCGATTCGATAAGACCCATTTGGTAGAATATTGTATAACACATAGATTCCTACAAACATAAATAAAAAAAGCTCTTATGCATGTGTAAACGTAAAAAAATTGGCGCTCTTTTGAAAAATGGATCATCATCGGGCCGATGTATGAAATTCAAGTCAATCTATTTATTTGTATGTATATAGCTATAGGGGATCATATAAAGGAAGGAGATGTTATTATTTTAGATATAAAAAATTCTATGAATTACTCCTAAGGTAAAGGTTCACAACAAAATAGTTGATGAGAGTTACTTTGAAAACAAAAAAAGGAAAGTCATATTTTCTCAATTCCAAAAAATTGTATAACTGGATCTAATATATATGAGTTGGCGATCAGAATTGATATGGATAGAATTTATAACGGGGTCTCGAAAAACAAGTAATTTCTGCTGGGCCTTTATCCTATTTTTAGGTTCATTAGGATTCTTATTGGTTGGAACTTCCAGTTATCTTGGTAGAAATGTTATATCGTTATTTCCGTCTCAGCAAATCATTTTTTTTCCACAAGGGATTGTGATGTCTTTCTATGGGATCGCAGGTCTCTTTATTAGTTGCTATTTGTGGTGCACTATTTTGTGGAATGTGGGTAGTGGTTATGATCTTTTCGACCGAAAAGAAGGAATAGTGCGTATTTTTCGTTGGGGATTTCCTGGAAAAAGTCGTCGCATCTTTTTACGATTCTTTATGAAAGATATTCAGTCCATCAGAATAGAAGTTAAAGAGGGTGTTTCTGCTCGGCGTGTCCTTTATATGGAAATTCGAGGTCAAGGGGCTATTCCTTTAATTCGTACTGATGAGAATTTTACTACACGAGAAATTGAGCAAAAAGCTGCTGAATTGGCTTACTTCTTGCGTGTACCAATTGAAGTATTTTGAAATGAATTAATTTTAAAAGACTAAATGCTTTGGCAGTAGGAAGAAAAAACAAAAGAATTTCTTTCTTTTTTTTTGTCAATTGAATATTCATCTATTCTTTTATGCTCGTTTTTTTGATATATTTGATAGAAAAGAAAAGGAGTTTCTTCGTCTCGAAATTAGTATTGATCGAAAAAAGGGGGAATAACATCCTGGAAACCTAATTTTTTCTTGATTCAATGTATTCTGAGTCTATTTCTGTATTCTTTCTAGATTCAAAGCAAAGACTCAGTATTGAATCAACAGAAAAAGAGAAAATGGATTCATAGGCTCACTACATTCTATTCGAATTAGAATGGAAACTCATGCTCGATAGAAATATTAGATCTAATAGAATCAACAAATGAGGTAGGTTCATTAACAATTCACAGATTCAAAATGGCAAAAAAGAAAGTATTCATTCCTTTTTTTTATTTTACATCTATAGTCTTTTTGCCCTGGTTGATCTCTCTCTGCTGTAATAAAAGTTTGAAAACTTGGATTACTAATTGGTGGAATACTAGACAATGCGAAACTTTTTTGAATGATATTCAAGAAAAAAGTGTTCTAGAAAAATTCATACAATTAGAGGAACTATTCCAGCTCGATGACATGATAAAGGAATACCCAGAAACCGATTTACAACAATTTCGTCTAGGAATCCACAAAGAAACGATCCAATTCATCAAGATACACAATGAGTATCGTATCCATACAATCTTGCACTTCTCGACAAATCTAATATCTTTCGTTATTCTAAGTGGTTATTCCTTTTGGGGTAAGGAAAAGCTTTTTATTCTGAATTCTTGGGTTCAAGAATTCCTATATAATTTAAGTGATACAATTAAAGCTTTTTCGATTCTTTTATTAACTGATTTATGTATCGGATTCCATTCGCCTCACGGTTGGGAACTAATGATTGGTTATATTTACAAAGATTTTGGGTTTGCTCATTATGAGCAAATTTTATCTGGTCTAGTTTCTACCTTTCCAGTCATTCTTGATACAATTTTTAAATATTGGATCTTTCGTTATTTAAATCGTGTATCTCCGTCACTTGTAGTGATTTATCATGCAATAAACGACTAAAAAATGATTCACTGATCGAATTTGAATCTTTCGTACCTTATACATCATAACCAAATCAAAGTCGTATTTACTTTACTCTTTTTACCCATGAGGGATTCCTTGTATATTTCAACAAAAAAAATTGGATTTTTTTTCAGTAAATGTAAATAGCAGAATTGTGGCTAGGGAAGTATATTATCGACCTACCTAACTTTATTGTAGAAATTTTCGGGATAAATGATTGGACCATGCAAACTAGAAATACCTTTTCTTGGATAAGGGAAGAGATTACTCGCTCCATATCTGTCTCACTCATGATATATATAATAACTTGGGCATCCATTTCAAGTGCATATCCAATTTTTGCCCAGCAGAATTATGAAAATCCACGAGAGGCAACTGGGCGTATTGTATGTGCCAATTGCCATTTAGCTAATAAGCCCGTGGATATTGAGGTTCCACAAACGGTACTTCCTGATACTGTATTTGAAGCAGTTGTTAAAATTCCTTATGATATGCAACTAAAACAAGTTCTAGCTAATGGTAAAAAAGGAGCTTTGAATGTGGGAGCTGTTCTTATTTTACCGGAGGGGTTTGAATTAGCCCCCCCCGATCGTATTTCACCCGAGATGAAAGAAAAGATAGGAAATCTGTCTTTTCAGAATTATCGCCCCAATAAAAAAAATATTCTTGTGATAGGTCCTGTTCCTGGTCAAAAATATAGTGAAATAACCTTTCCTATTCTTGCCCCAGACCCTGCTACTAATAAAGATGTTCACTTCTTAAAATATCCTATATACATAGGTGGAAACAGGGGAAGGGGTCAGATTTATCCTGATGGTAGCAAAAGTAACAATACAGTTTATAATGCTACGGCAGGAGGGATAATAAGCAAAATTTTACGAAAAGAAAAAGGGGGATACGAAATAACCATAGTGGATGCATCGAATGGACGCGAAGTGATTGATATTATCCCTCGAGGCCTAGAACTTCTTGTTTCAGAGGGCGAATCCATTAAACTCGATCAACCATTAACGAGTAATCCTAATGTGGGTGGATTTGGTCAGGGGGATGCGGAAATAGTACTTCAAGATCCATTACGTGTCCAAGGCCTTTTGTTCTTCTTAGCATCGGTTGTTTTGGCACAAATCTT